GTTCCAGCAACAATAAAAGCTGCAAAAAAGACAGCCGCGATACTACTGGAGAGTACGGTTTCAATATTTCCCATACGTAATCCTTTGTATAGACGTTGTGGCGGTCGAACGCTAAGATGGAATAGACCCGCTAATATGCCCAGTGTACCTGCTGCAATATGATGAGAAGCTATTCCTCCCGGAACAAAAGGATCAAAACCTTCCACGCCCCACGACGGATTTACAGGCTGTACTCTTCCCGTTAGTCCATAAGGATCGGATACCCATATTCCAGGACCGTACAGACCTGTTACATGAAATGCACCAAAACCAAAGCAAGCCACCCCGGAGAGAAATAAATGAATTCCAAAGATCTTGGGCAAATCCAAAGAGGGTTTTCCTGTACGTTCATCAGAAAATATTTCTAGATCCCAATAGACCCAATGCCAGATAGCTGCCAAAAAGCATAAGCCAGAAAACACAATATGCGCCCCAGCTACACCTTCGTAACTCCAAATTCCCGGATTCGTTACAGTTCCTCCTGTGATACTCCAACCCCCCCATGAATTGGTTATTCCTAAACGAGTCATGAAGGGTATAACGAACATACCCTGTCTCCACATTGGATCAAGAATAGGGTCAGAAGGATCAAAAACTGCTAATTCATACAGAGCCATCGAGCCCGCCCAACCAGCAACCAGAGCTGTATGCATTATATGAACGGAAAGCAACCGGCCGGGATCATTCAATACAACGGTATGAACACGATACCAAGGCAAACCCATGGAAAATACCCCTTTATCGAAGAAAAATAGACACTACGTAACTTTATTGCATTGGAAAAAATTATACTATGACTATCCTATAGACTTCCCCTGTTCAGGGGATTATTTCCTAACAAGGATTAAGTTAATATTGATTCTATATTCTATTCGTAATAATGGAAGAATTCTGTTCGTAAGAACAAAGAGAAGCAGATTTATTCTATATTCGATAAGTACCAATATGCAATGGTGGATTGATACCATTTTCTATGAGAAAATATGTCCATTCTTCATTTATCATTAGAAGGATCTATTCGTAAAAAATTTCCTTTATTTATTTTGTCTTTCTTTCTAAATTTTTCTAATCTATGGATAAAATAAATATGATAAAGTCAATATTATAAAGACAATAAAAATAAAGACAATAAAACCATATTGTTACGTTTCCACATCAAAGTGAAATATAGTATTTAGTTCTTTTTTCTTTCAATCCATGCCTATTGGTGTTCCAAAAGTACCTTTCCGAAGTCCTGGAGAGGAAGATGCATCTTGGGTTGACGTATAGTGCGACTTGTCAGATATCTTGGGTCATATGGGATTTCCCCATTCTCTCCCCCGACCGAGATATCCTCTGTTTCGCCCAAGAAAGAGAAATTGAATTATTGAAAAATTGGAGCGTGAAGTGCAATTAAATGCATTATTTGGGGGAATTCATAGAATTATATCAATTAGAATAATTTATGGTTGGCTTTGGCTGGACGAAAAAAATGAAGTATCCAGGCTCCGTTTAGAAAAAAACCCAATTGGTAATATATCTATGATTACTATGTGTATCATAAATGATTATTTGTAAAGTCATAACAAAAAGAAATGGTGATGGGAAGATTTGTCCTATATGTGCAAATCAAAATCGGGCGAATCTTTACCCGGAGTAGAGCATAAACCTAAAAAGATGAAAGAGACCCATTCAGGAACAAGAAAATACCATCGTGATTTGGATTGAATTTCGATGAAAGAATACATCAATGAGAAGTTAATTCGATAAGTTTATTTACCCTTTTTTATATTATTAAAGAAGAAATAAAAATTCATCTTTATTAAAAAATCGAAGAAAAAGCCCTTTCATTAAAAAATTAGAAAAACCCGAAAAAGAAAAGTAAAGAGGACTGGAATCTATACATTGATTCTTTTCTTCGCAATTTTTTTGAACCGTATGCATCAAAAGGTGCATGTACGGTTCCTAAGGGATACAATTTTACCCTACTCAACCGACTTTATCGAGAAAGATTACTTTTTTTAGGCCAAGAGGTTGATAGCGAGATCTCGAATCAACTTATTGGTCTTATGGTATATCTCAGTATCGAGGATGAGACTAAAGATCTGTATTTGTTTATAAACTCCCCTGGTGGATGGATAATACCCGGAATAGCAATTTATGATACTATGCAATTTGTACGACCAGAGGTCCATACAATATGCATGGGATTGGCCGCGTCAATGGGATCTTTTATTCTGGTTGGAGGAGAAATTACCAAACGTCTAGCATTCCCTCACGCTTGGCGCCAATGAAGTTTTTTTATTTGAGAGAAAAAAGAAAACTATGCCTTCGCCATATGAATATTAAGTAATAATAGCATGGCACTTCGAATTCGATATGAAAAATTTTGTATTTTTTTTTCAAAAGATTTGATTATGTATCGAGAGAGTAGTATGAGATAAAAGATATTTCCGACTTTCTCTTATCTATCGGAAGTCCAATTCAGCGTCACAAACTTGTTTGTTTTTACACTAACGGGCTCTTAACAATATTTAAGTTATAAAAAAAAAAAAGAGTGCAAAAAACCAATTTTTTTTTTGATTGGCTCAAAAAGAAACTTTGGGATTGCTGAATCAAAGATAAAAAAAATCCATTTTAAAATAGAAAGCAACGGAGCCATCATAGTATTTTTTAACTCCTCCGAAAAAAAAAAGAAGGGTGGCATTTTGATCATTTACCCATCTGGGGCTAATAGATTCTATTTTTTATCTTTCTTGAATGGAAAAGTTAGGGGGTCAATTTGATTATAGAGCCGTATGCAATGCATAAAAGATAATGCCCGTACGGTTGTTCAATTCTATCCTTTTTCCTATTATTCTTTATCTTTCTTTTCTGTTTCTTTCATCACACCAGATAGAGAAACCTTCTATTATCAGGGTAATGATGCATCAACCTGCTAGTTCTTTTTATGAGGCACAAACGGGAGAATTTATCCTGGAAGCGGAAGAACTGCTGAAACTACGCGAAACCATCACAAGGGTTTATGTACAAAGGACGCGCAAACCTTTATGGGTTGTATCTGAAGACATGGAAAGAGACGTTTTTATGTCAGCAACAGAAGCCCAAACTTATGGAATTGTTGATCTTGTAGCAGTTGAATGAAAAAAATGGATTTTGTGCAAATCTGTGATTTGAGATTTTATCTCCGAGTTTACTATTAAATAAATAAAAAATCCGGTTAGGATCAATCTAAACCAGCCCATTATGTATATGACTCAACATGCCAACCATTAAACAACTTATTAGAAATACAAGACAGCCCATTCGAAATGTCACGAAATCCCCCGCTCTTCGGGGATGTCCTCAGCGTCGAGGAACATGTACTAGGGTGTATGTGCGACTCGTTTAGATCATGAGCTGACAGGAAAAAGCAAGAAAACTGCTTCCAGTATGACTGATCAGTACTAGTGAATAGGATAGAATGGAAGAAGGAACTCCATTCACTATCTAAAAATAAGCAAATCTATCCTTCTATTGTGTATAAAGTTTATGGTTTCCGTTGGTGCAAATGCAATCATCTGAATTTAAGATGAGAAACAATTCTCCATTGGTAGCAACTGGTTATCCATTAAGCGGAAAAATCTTATTGAAATTAAAAAAAAAAGAAGTTCTCGCTCAGTCAAGAACGGACTACGAGGGTCAGCTACCTAGCTAACTTTCATAATTAAATACCGTTACTGTATAGGTGGGTCTCATTGTGAAAGACCTATTACTGGATAATTCATAGGTAGAGCCAAAGAGTGTGGTGTGAACTATACAAGTTACCAATAACATTGATGAAATATGAAATGAAATAAGGGCTCCGGTGTATAGAGAAGACCTCACCGTTTAAGAAGTAACCATAGAAACGAGGAAACCCACAATTTCTTTCATATTTCGCAGTAAAATACCCCAAAAAAGAAAAAATCGTGGTCGGGAAGGTTATAGTAGCCAAAGCCATTGGAATTTGTATTTTATACATTGGAAAAATCCGTTTGGTTATTAATTATTAATAGGCCAGGACGGGAAAAATAATAACTGAAAGAAAAAAATCAATTAGTTATTTGTCAAAATTTTATTTATTCAATGACTAGAGTTAAACGCGGATATATAGCCCGAAAACGTAGAACAAAAATTCGTTTATTTGCATCAAGTTTTCGAGGATCTCACTCAAGACTTACTCGAACTATTACTCAACAGAAAATAAGAGCTTTGGTTTCGGCTCATCGGGATAGGGATAAACAAAAGATAAATTTTCGTCGTTTGTGGATCACTCGAATAAACGCAGTAATTCGAGAAAAGGGAGTATCTTATAGTTATAGTAAATTAATACATGATCTATATAAGAGGCAGTTGCTTCTTAATCGTAAAATACTAGCCCAAATAGCTATATCAAATAGGAATTGTCTTTATATGATTTCCAACGAAATCAGAGAAAAAGTAGATTGGAAAGAATACACCGAAATAATTTAAATGGGGTTCCCCGGAGAATGAACTCCGGGAGGGTGGAGTTGAAGTCAAAATTACTATGAGAAATGCACTAAAGTAGTCAAAATGAATGAACACGTTCAATAAAAAAATCTTTTTTTCCGATTCGTTTTTTTTTTTTACGACACAATAATCTGGATTCTAAGATTTGTCAAATAAAACACCAATCCATGTTTGAGTTCAAATTGGAATTCTGATTGAAGTGAACAAAAAATAAGCCTATTTATTTCTGGTTCTAAGACCAGTAGTTCTAGTGGTCGACTCGATTCTTTCAAATTGTTTCTCATTATTGAGAAAAGGTAACAAAGATAAAATACGAGCTTGTTTTATAGCAATAGTAATTAATCGTTGTTGTTTCAAGGTCAATCTATTTACTCGTCTAGATAATATTTTTCCCTGTTCACTAATAAATCGACTAATTAAACTCATGTTTCTATAATCAATTCGATCCCCCGATTGAATCGGGGGCAAACGCCTACGAAAAGATCGCTTGGATTTAAGAAAAGGTCGCTTGGATTTATCCATGGTTTGTTTGTTTAGTTTATTTCTTATCCCGAAATATTTCTTAATTGTAATTTTAACTCCAAATAGGATTCTTTTTATTTAAATGCAATATCTTCTATTTATATTTCAATGTGTTCTATATAATGTTATTTTTCCCCTTTCAAGGATAAGACATACTCGGTTCAATCTATTTCTTTATTTCCCCATGAATCATATGTTTGTAACAATAGGGACAGAATTTTCTCAATTCTAATCGATTGGGCGTATTGTGCCGGTTCTTTTGAGTAATATATCTGGAAATACCCGTTGATACCTTCTTAACACCGTTTTGTATACAACTGGTACATTCCAAAATTATCGTTACCCGCGCATCTTTTCTCTTGGCCATGAACCTCCTTTGGATTTTTGATTTACTCAACTCTTCTATTTTGATTCGAAATGAAGAAAAAGAAAGGAAGGAAAAAATAAAAGTTATTAACTTGAAATCCAACTCTAAAAGATCAAAATCAATTAAATCAAAGCAAAGCCATAGTAAATAATAAGTAAAACAATGAGAATGAGTTCGAAATTCTATTTAACTCCGAAGGGCAGTTAAAGATCTTGTATTCTTGCCCTAGACCCCGATTTTTCTACTCTACCCCCACGTCTCCATTTTTAATTCGAATTTGAACCTGAGTCTCGCAGACGTTGAATCCTTTTTGATTCTTTCTCTTTCATCCCTTATTCTAAATTCTAAAAATTAGAAAAAAGGGAAAAAAGAGAAAAGAGGGAGGGGGATCAGTCACAGATATTTGATTCTATTTCTAATCTTCTTGATTCCTTCCGGTGTCAATAGCTAGAATGAAAAAAAGGGGAATGTCAACGCATCGGGGAAAAAACGATTAATCTCTATCAATATACCTGCTAAAGCCCCGAACCATAACGTACTTAGTACTGGGGCCACGGAGAGATATGTTTTTAGATCTCGCATTGAAAAACCTCCTTTTTTTTTATTGTAATACATAAAGATAATGCATATATGATCAGATGCATATGTAGTTAAGGGCCGCTTAGAGTTGTACACGGAATCCCTAATTCCAATTGAAATGTACAACGATCCATAAGATTTCCTTTTCTTATTATTATATGTAAAAATATGTTAAATGAGGCCAAAAAAGACGAAATGGGCAGAAAAGCTGTGTGTCTCAATGCAAGAAATAGGGATGTGGAAAACAAGAAAGGAATTCTCTACAATTATACTGTAGAACAATTGAAGGGATGTGGCGCAGCTTGGTAGCGCGTTTGTTTTGGGTACAAAATGTCACGGGTTCAAATCCTGTCATCCCTACCTATTACTGCCCCTATTGAGCAGTAACGAGGAATCAACTGAGATCGATTCAAATTGCTTTGCGCAGAAGTTCATTTTTATGAAACTATAGAATATATGGATATAAAATGAAAATGGATTAGTTTAAAAAAAATCTTTTCTTTACATCCTTTTCTATTCTGATAAGAAAGCGCTCTTAGTTCAGTTCGGTAGAACGTGGGTCTCCAAAACCCGATGTCGTAGGTTCAAATCCTACAGAGCGTGATTTTTTCTTCATGAATTCAATTAGACTGAAATGGATTCAGTCGCTTGCACAACAATTAGAATTTGACTTCCTGTGGATTAAAGAAAGAAGGAGGCCAATCAAAAAAAGAAATGTTAATTAATCAAAGGTCCAACTGATCGCCACGCCTGTATTGTAAATATGCAGTTACGAATAATCCAGCCAAAGTAATAGGAATTAGACCTAACACGATTCCAAATAGAAAAACTTCAATCATTTCCATTTTTTGAAAAGGAGAAAAAAAGCGGTAATATCTATACCTAAATATTAATCCGAATTGATGTGAATCTCAATGACCAAGAATTGACAATTGACATGGTAAGTAACTCTAGAATACACAGAATCTCACAGAAGCATTTCCTTTCTGAATTGTTTCTTTCAAATAGAAATTTTAAATAAGTCGTATCTTGCTCAGACCAATAAATAAAGCTGAAGTTATAGTTAAAGCCACTAGTAGAAAACCGAAATAACTGGTTATAGTAAGCATGAAAGGGCTAAATGAAATATGGTATTTTTATACATATGTTTCTAAAGCATTTACCTAAGTTTCCTTTTTTCTAACATAGGAAAATATACAAAAATACCAATTGAAATAATAAGTCCAATTGAAAGTTTTGGATTCATCTATCATTATAGACGGCACGAACAAAGAGAAAGTGACAGGCATATAAAATGAAATCGATTCATCATTTCTAAGATCTAGCCATCTCGCAATTCCTATCAACCAAGTCGTCGAGAATAAACGAACTGGGTCGTGTAACTTCATTCAAAAACGAAACTCTTTTTGAATTATTATTTTGAATTCCATTTTTATGGAATACTATGTTTCCTCGTTCGATATTTTAAAATAAAGCCTCTTCCTTGTAGCTAGATCCAAATT